AATGCCTAATAATAAACCAAAATCCCCGACACGATTAGTTACAAAGGCTTTTTGACAAGCATTTGCCGCAACAGGTCGTGTGAACCAAAACCCTATTAATAGATACGAACATATTCCAACCAATTCCCAAAAAATATAAATTTGTATCAAATTAGAACTAGTAACTAATCCCAACATGGAAGTACTGAAAAAACTCATATAAGCAAAAAATCTTACATATCCTTGATCATGAGACATATAATTATCACTATAAATAAGAACCATAATTCCAACAGTAGTGATTAATATTGACATAATAGAAGTAAGTGGATCAATTAAGTAGCCGAATTCTAAAGAAAAATCATTAGTGATGATCCAAGACCATACATATTGATAGATAGAACTGCTATTTATTTGCTGAATAGACAGATCAATCGAAAAAATCATGACTATACTTAACAATAAAATACTATGAAAGGACCACATACGACGAAGATTTTTTGTTGCCGTGGGAAAAAGAAGAAGTCCCACCCCTATTAACATAGGAACTGGAAGTGGAACGAAGGGTATTATCCACGCATATTGATATGTCTGTTCCATAAAAAATAAAAAGTTTTTTATTCTTAATTAAGTGTTTCCGATTCACCGGATCTTATCTCTTTTGAAAGGAGTCAATAAAAAAATCAAGATATGTACTAACTTAAATAGAATTTTCTAATTTTATATTCTTACTTATTGTTTATTGTGAGTCTTTCTTAAATACTTCAACTATTCAAATCAAGAAGTTACAATTGGTCAAATGATATAACTAAAGTACTCGTAAAACGTGAATACTTAGTTAGTCACTAATATATTTATGAAGATACCGAAAATGAAAAATTCAATGATTATTAAAAAATTTCTAGTCATAGAGCAAGTATAAAGAATTACACTAAAAATACTAATATGAATCATAGGATTAGATTAACTAAGATCACTAACCTGGCCTAATGAAATAAGAACTCGCTATTTTAGTTAGTTTATTCAAAATCATTAACTAGTTCATTATGGAATTGATTGATTTATTTCCAGTCTAATAAAATCAAAAACATTAAAGATTCAAGTTTTTCAGTAAGCAACAAGGGTGGGGTTCTTAAACCTTTCAATGTATTTTAGTACATGTAAATTAAATGTAGAACGACGAAAATAGGCAGAAATAGAAATGTAGGGTCTTTTTGATTCTTTATGTTATAGAGTTCAACCAATTTAATTGCTAGGGCACGGCGTATTCTATAGATTTGAATAAGAAAGAGAAATAAAAGTATCAATATCAATCAATACAAATTTTTCTTTCTTACGAATATTGTATGGACTAGAAAAACCATTTTCTTTTTGAAAAAAAAAATCATATATCCTCTTCTTCTAGTAATATTTTATGCAATTTTCACATATCTTTCACCTATCTCCATTTATATGAAAATAATATTATCTAGAGAATAAAAAGAACAATTCGTTTTGAACAATAGATGTCTTTCACATCCAACTATAATAATGAGTAACCTCTTCATTTTTAAATGGCAGTTCCAAAAAAACGTACTTCTATATCAAAAAAGCGTATTCGTAAAAATATTTGGAAACGGAAGGGATATTGGGCAGCGTTAAAAGCTTTTTCTTTAGGGAAATCTCTTTTGACCGGAAATTCAAAAAGTTTTTTTGTGCGACAAACAAATAAGTAATAAAACGTTGGAATAATCTGAATTGATTTGACTCGAAAAAAGGTCCATTTCATAATTAAAAATGAACAATTTACATTACCTATTTTTATTATTGTTGGGCTAATCAATATGAAATGGACCTTTCTTTTCTCCTATGATATGTGGAATAAGAATTTTTCTGTTTAATGAATTCTACAACTAATACTTTTTTTGTTTGAAAAAAGAATAAAGACAGGATACAAGGTTTTAACCCTCTTTTAGTATGTTTTTTCATTTCCAAGGTGGGGAGTTTTATTTTCCCCATCGAACTATTTGTTCCAATTACAATAATAAATAAGAAAATTATTTTTTCTCTCTATATCATATCTATAGAAGAGCAAATAGAAAATCTTTAGCTAAGTTAAAATTAATGAATTGTTGATACTAATTGATTCCATTTTTAAAACTTTTTGTGTAACTTTCGGACTTCTTAATTTCCTTTCTCTAAATTATTATATAGATCTCCCATATATCTTTCGCTTTCAACCCAATCAAAAAAGCCGTTAGCTTAGTTAGGATATTGTGTACGAAAAATGTGTCATTTTTAAATAATTCAAAAAAAATGGGGTCTATTTTGTAAAAATGCATTTTTTTGAGTTCGATCGCGGTAGAACTATCTAGTTACAAGAGTTCAATCTCAGGAAAGCATAACCTACACGAAAGTCTTAAATTAATTTAATAAACTGACACCCTAAATGAAAATAATCAACTTTCAAATCCCTATTTGAATGAATTTGGATTTATCAGTTTAAATCTTTCCTAAAAAACATTGCATTGAATTTACTCCT